AAGGGAAAACGGCTATTTAGTTTTTCGATGTTTTTTCACATAACATACATAGGGCGGTTGTTCCATTTTATTTGTTTTCTCAATTTATTCTTTTTTTCAATACTAATATTGACAACAGTGTATCAAATAAATATAATCCGATCGTGAATAAATGGATCCATTTACTTATGTTAATTATAGGCTCCATTTAATTTATCAAATGGTGGATTTTCTACGATACAAAAACAAGGAATCCCTTATTTGTTTGATTATGATTGAAAGGTAATTAATTGAATTTGAATTGAGAGGTAAATAAAAAACGAAATAATACATACATATATATTAATCAAAAAATTTAATATAGAATAATGTAGAATGGATAACATAGTAAATAGTGGATATCAAGGGGTGGTCTATCATTTTTTATTTTTTGAGAGAAAATTTTTGGTTTTATCTGTTCATTTTTATGTTGAGAATCTATTCGCCTTCGATATTTTGAGTTTTTTCCATTTTTGAATGTCTAATATTTTTTTAGACAATTCAATCTTTTATTTGTGTTGTTTTTATTGCGATTGGATATACACACCCATCCTATTTATAAATTTAATAAAGAAATAGTATTTGGGGTTGCTAACTCAATGGTAGAGTACTCGGCTTTTAAGAGCGACTCCATTTTTTACACATTTCTATGAAGCAATTTGTTCGTCCATACCATCGGTAGAGTTTGTAAAACCACGACTGATCCAGAAGGGAATGAATGGAAAAAGTAGCATGTCGTATCAATCAATCACGAATTCGAAAAGTATTTCACTCTTATATGTATCCGGTCCAAATTTTTGTTTGAATTCTTGGCTCGGAACAAAAAAATTCAGTTGGGTTTAATTTATAAAGGGATAGAGCTTGGCGGCTCTAATTATAGGGAAACAAAAAGTAACGAGCTTTCATTTATTTTGTATTTGAATGATTACCCCATCTAATTATACGTTAAAAAGAGGTTAGTGCTTTATGTGGGAAAAGCTTTTCCTGTGAATGGATTATTTATTTTTATTATGAGTCCTAACTATAAAGCAATTTTCCATTAAATTTGGGGATAGCGAGAAATGTGTATGTGTAAAAGAAAGAGTATATTGATAAAGATATTTTTTTCCAAAATCAAAAGAGTGATTGGTTTGAAAAAAATAAAGGATTCCTAACTAGCTTGTTATCCTAGAACAAAAATTAGGTGGAAAAAGCGATTAGAGCGAGTCCGTTGATAGGTTTTGCTTGTTTTCTAGGTATCTATATACAATATATAGAATTCGTTTTTTATTTATATATTCAAATTTAGATATATATAGAATTCCCTGTTTTGACCATATCACACTATGTATCATTTGATAATCCAATGAATCTCTGATTCTTTATTTGACTAAATAGGATTTTTTAAAATGGAGGAATATCGCGTATTTTTAGAACTCCATAGATCTCGTCACCGGGACATCCTATACCCGCTTTTTTTTCGGGAGTATATTTATGGACTCGCTTATAGTCGTGGATCCATTTTTGTGGAAAATGTAGGTTATAATAATAAATTTAGTTTACTAATTGTAAAACGTTTAATTACTCGAATGTATCAACAGACTCATTTGATCATTATTGTTAATGATTCTAACAAAAATCCTTTTTGGGGTTATAACAATAATTATTATTCTCAAATAATATTCGAAGGTTTTGTTGTCGTTCTAGAGATTCTATTTTCTCTACAATTATATATATCTTCCTTAAAAGAGTTAGAAATCGTAAAATCTTATCCAAATTTGGGATCAATTCATTCCATTTTTCCTTTTTTCGAAGATAAATTTATATATTTCAATCATAAGTCAGATATAAGAATACCCTATCCTATCCATCTGGAAATCTTGGTTCAAATCTTTCGATATTGGATAAAAGATGTCTTTTTCTTTCACTTATTAAGGTTGTTTTTTTATTACTATTGTGACGAGAACAGTTTTTTTACTCCAAAAAAATCGATTTCTACTTTTTTTTTTAAAAGTAATCCAAGATTTTTCTTACTACTATATAATTTATATGTATGGGAATACGAATCTATCTTTCTTTTTCTACGTAATAAATCCTCTCAGTTACGATTGAAATATTTTCGCGTTTTTTTTGAGCGAATTTTTTTCTATGAAAAAATAGAACATCTTGCAGAAATATTTGTTAAGAATTTCTCATATACCTTATCATCCTGCAGGGATCCTTTCATCCATTATGTTAGATATCAAGGAAAATCAATTCTGGTTTCAAAGAATACGCCTCTTTTGATAAATAAATGGAAATACTATTTTATCTATTTATGGCAATGTCATTTTGATATTTGGTCTCAACCAAGAACGATCGATATAAACCAATTATCCCAGCATTCATTTCACTTTTTGGGTTATTTTTTAAGTATTAGGCTAAATCTTTCAGTGGTACGAAGTCAAATGTTACAAAATTCATCTCTAATCAAAATTGTTATGAAAAAGCTTGATACAATAGT